AGTTTTTTGAAAAAACGACTTTCCAAGTCTCAGTAGGGGTAATGCTAGTAACTTTTGATCGGGATTCCTTGCTTAATTTGGATATGTATTCTATATCATATGCAATAAGAGAGAATGGTTTATTATGCCAAAATGCGTTTGGCACAGAATAAGTAAAGGGATTAGGGCCCGCTAAAAGAAAAGGGGGGATAGCATAATTGGGAGTCAAATAGGCGTTTTTGGGGATAGAGGGACTTGAACCCTCACGATTTTAAAAGTCGACGGATTTTCCTCTTACTAAAAATTTCATTGTTGCCGGTATTGACATGTGGAATGGGACTCTATCTTTATTCTCGTCCGCTTAATTAATTCTTTAAAATAAAAGAACTATTAGACTATGGAGTGAATGATTTGATGTTTGGTGAATGAATAAATGAATAAATGACTATTCGACTCGTTCTTCAATGTGGAATCAATTCACATCAATTCTTCCATTTTTCATATAAAAAAATACAAATACAAAATACAGATGTGCGCCATCTAATCTGTTGATATAATATTCAATAGATAGATTTTTCCTTATAGATAGATTTATCCTTTCGGAAGTTTTGATGGAACGATTCCTCTACCAATGCAGCCAAGTTAGAACAGCTTCCATTGAGTCTCTGCACCTATCCCTTTTTCGTTTTCTGAACCTTTGTCTTGCGAAAAGAGGATTTGGCTCAGGATTGCCCTTTTTTATTAATTCCAGGGTTTCTCTGAATTTGAAAGTTAGCACTTAGTAGGTTTCCATACCAAGGCTCAATTCAATTAAGTCCGTAGCGTCTACCGATTTCGCCATATCCCCCTTCCTTGTGTTTTGAGATTCGAATCATATGATTCTATCATTCCTTTTTTCTTTCATTTCTACCCAAATCCTTGCATTTTTTAGATAGCGATTACTATCTTGAAAAAAGTATTTTCCTTACCCATATTTGATATTTGATCCAATCAAATTGGATTTTATCATTTCTGTATCGGCAATTCAATATGGGTTGACATATACCCTATAATATATATATGTTTCTCTTCCTGCTATTTTTCCAATTCCCCCTTTAATACTTGAAGGATCGATTCTTTCTTTTTTCTTAACTTTCCCCTTTACGAGTGAAAGCTGCAGAATATCTGATTAGTTATAAGTAATTAAATAATTCGAAATGTAGAGATATAGGATAGAGAATATATAGAAGTGTAACAAAAAGAATTTCCAACGTCATGGAAATTCAAAATAAAAAGCCAATTTTACCGGCGAAAAAGAGTTAAGATTCAATATCGAATTGGACTATACGAAATATTCGAATTGTATCTGAATTTCGAATTGTGATAAAGAAATCGAAATTCTATATCACTATAGAAATCGTTTTGTTCTATAATATTTATATTTATTAGTTATTGGAAATTTGGAACTTCTATTTTTCCATGTTTCTAAAAGAAATTCTAAAAACAATAAACAATAGAATATAATAGAGTATATTGAATACTTATGCATAGAAAATTTCTAATATAAATATATATATAGGCCCGCTTAGCTCAGAGGTTAGAGCATCGCATTTGTAATGCGATGGTCATCGGTTCGATTCCGATAGCCGGCTTTTTCATTTTTTTATGAAAATCTTGAAAAATTGATAATTTCTCTTTGAAATTAAAGACTATTGAAAAAATGTGTTCCCTCTTTCAAAAATCCATCAATTTGTTAAGTTGAAATTATTTAAGTTCTAAGAACTCCTAACTATGTCCTGAAAAAGATCATATACTTTATTTTTATATATTTCAAATTCTATTTCTATTTTTTTTTCTATATTTATATATATTTATTTATATATTTACTATTTCGATTCGATCTCTTATTATTTATATCTAATCTATAATCTGTATTATGTATTATATATATATCTATTATATAATCTATTATATAGATATATAGTATATAGAGAATAATATTTAAATATATAAATTCTATATATAACTAATATCTATATATAACTAATATATGTAAATAAAGTAAATATGTAAATAAAGTAAAAAGTAATAATTCATAAATATAAATAATAAAAATAATAAATAAGTATTTAATAAAATAATAGTAGAAAATAGAAGTTTGAATATTTATCCAATTTATCTCATTCTTTTTTATTGTACTTTAACTTTATAGTAAAAATACACTACTTCGGCAAACTTCGCTTCATTTAGTTCGGTTCTATTTTAGGTTTATTCTGTAAAATAAAATTTTCAAAAAAAAAAAACAAGAATGAAATAAATTTCTATTCTAACTAAGAATAACTATTCTAACTAAGAATAAGGAGTCTTTATGTCGCGTTACCGAGGACCTCGTTTCAAAAAAATACGCCGCCTGGGGGCTTTACCGGGACTAACTAATAAAAGGCCTAAGGCCGGAAGCGATCTTAGAAACCAACCACGCTCCGGAAAAAAATCTCAATATCGTATTCGCCTAGAAGAAAAACAAAAATTGCGTTTTCATTAT